ATATATCATATAACAAACATATAATATGGTAAAAGACTTATATAAAGTATGAAATAAATATGAAATCTACCACAAAAAATTAATATTTTTTAGGAATTTAAGGCGGAAATGGACGTATTTTTTTCTTTTAATAAATATCTATTTTGTACATTTCAATTTGAATTAGGAACTCCGCGTACAAGTGGTAAGTCATTAACTACATATACACATCCGGTCATATATGTATTACCATTATGTATTACAAATTACAATAAAATTACAATAACGAATACAGAAAGAGGAGTTTTTAAAATGCGAGATCTAAAAACATATCTCTCCGTGGCACCGGTAGTAAGTACTCTATGGTTCGGGTCTTTAGCAGGTTTATTGATAGAGATCAATCGTTTTTTTCCGGATGCGTTGATATTCCCCTTTTTTTCATTCTAGCTATTGATATGGGAAGGGGAAGAAGATTAGAGATACAATCAAATATCTGTAACTAATCCCTACCCCTCCCTTCTTTTTTTCTTTGTTTTTTCTTTTTTTCTTTTTTTACTTATTCTTTCTAAAAAAAAAAAAAAACAAAGAAAAAGCGGTTTCACCCTCAGTGAAACTATGAACTCGGGCTCAGGCTCAAATTAAATTAATAATAGAATGGAAATGCGGTGGTTGGGGCAACAATATCATACAAGATACTTAACTGAAAATGAAATACTGTACGGCAATTAAAAATTATAAATATAGTTAGAAATCATTATATTACTTATTAATCATTATATTACTTATTATTTATTACTATATTGATTGCAACAAAATATTTCTTTCATAATTTGATTTCGAGTTACCTGCTTCTATTTTTGTGTCCTTTCTTCTTCCTTGCTTCGGGTCGGAAAATTAAAGAATTGAATGAATCAAAAACCAAAGGAGGTTCATGGCTAAGGGTAAAGATGTCCGAGTAACGGTTATTTTGGAATGTACCAGTTGTGTTCGAAATCGTGTTAATAAGGAATCAATGGGCATTTCCAGATATATTACTCAAAAGAATCGACACAATACGCCTAGTCGATTGGAATTGAGAAAATTCTGTCCCTGTTGTTACAAACATACGATTCATGGGGAGATAAAGAAATAGATCGAACCGATCGCTCGTGTGTCAGTCTTCCAAGGAAGATGAAAAATTACATATTATATATAACAATATATATATATAATATATATATATATATATAATTTATTTGAATTTATTTTTGAATTTATTTAAATATAATTTATTAATTTATTTAAATATAATTTATTTAAATATAATTTATTTATTATTTATTAAATATAATTTAATTTATTTAAATATAAACAAATAAATATAAACAAACCAAATCCTATTTCGATCGGATCAAAGATGATGTAGAATTAAGAAATAGGATTGGGATTTTCAGGATAAGGAATAAACAAACCATGGATAAATCCAAGCGAATCTTTCTTAAATCTAAGCGATCTTTTCGTAGGCGTTTGCCTCCGATCCAATCGGGGGATCGAATTGATTATAGAAACATGAGTTTAATTAGTCGATTTATTAGCGAACAAGGAAAAATATTATCTAGACGGGTGAATAGATTGACCTTAAAACAACAACGATTAATTACTATTGCTATAAAACAAGCTCGTATTTTATCTCCGTTACCTTTTCTTAATAATGAGAAACAATTTGAAAGAAGCGAGTCAACCGCTAGAGCTGCTGGTCTTAGAACCAGAAAAAAATAGGTTGACTCTTCAATTGAATTGAATCAAAATAAAATTCCAATCCAAACTCAAATGCGGATTGACGTTTTTTTTTTTGTTCGAAAAATCGTAAAATCGAAATGTCCTGTCGTAAGAAAAAAAATGGGAGAAGAGGAATAAATATTTTTTATTTAACGTCTTTCTTCATTTTGATGACTTTATCATATTTTATCATACTAATTTCTACTCTACCTTCCCAGAGTTCATTCTCCAGGGAACTCCATTTAAACTATTCCAACGGATTCCTTCCAATCTCTTTATTTTATGATCTCATTGGAAATCATATAAAGACAACTCTTATTTAATATAGCTATTTGTGCAAGTATTTTACGATTAAGAAGTAACTGTCTCTTGTACAGATTGTGTATAAATTTACTATAACTGAAGTATACTTTATTCTCGCGAATTACTGCATTTATCCGAGTGATCCACAACCGACGAAAATCTCTCTTTTGTCTACCTCTATCCCGATGAGCCGAAACCAAAGCTCTTATTTTCTGTTGAGTAATAGTACGAGTAAGTCTTGAATGAGCCCCTCGAAAGGTTGATGCAAATAAACGAATTTTTGTTCTACGTCTTCGAGCTATATACCCTCGTTTAATTCTGGTCATTGAATAAATGAAACTTTGATGAATAACTAATTGATTTCCTTTCTTTCAGTTATTCCCTTCCCGTATCCTAGTCTATTAATAACAAAACGGATTCTTCCAATGTATAAAATTTTAATTCCAATGGCTTTTGCTACTATAACCTTCCCGACCACGATTTTTTTTTTTTTTTTTTCTAGGTGAAATGCCTAGAAAAAATTGTATTGATATTAGGTATCAAAAACACATAAAACATAAAAGTAGTAAATATAAATGGATATAGTGGGTTCCATCGTTTCTATGGTTACTTCTTAAACGGTGAGGTCCTCTCTATACACCGGAGCCCTTCTTTCATTTAATCAATGTTATTGTTAACTTGTACAGTTCACACTCTTTGGCTCTACCCATAATTATCCAGTACGAGGTCTTTCACAATGAGATCTACTTATACAGTAACGGTATTTAATTATGAAGATTAGCTGAGTAGCTGACCCTGTTAGTCCGTTCTTGCAAGAGTAAGGCATAATTTTTCTTCTTTTTAAAATAGTATTTCCCCTGCTTAATGGATATCATTTGCTATCAATGGAGAATTCTTTCTCATCTTAAATTTAAAATGGAGTTGATTGGATTTGCACCAACGGAAACCATACATTTGATACCACAATAGAAGGATAGATCTTTTTTATTTTTAGATATTGAATGGAGTTCTTCCATTCTAGTCTATTCACTGGTACTGATCGTTGATACTGGATCAATTGTTTTCTTTCTTTTGTCCTAGCCCATGATCTGAACGAGTCGCACATACACCCTAGTACATGTTCCTCGTCGCTGAGGACATCCCCCAAGAGCGGGGGATTTCGTGACATTTCTGATTGGCTGTCTTGTGTTTCTAATAAGTTGTTTAATAGTTGGCATATTGAATCATATACATAATGGGCTGGTTTAGATCGATCTTAACCGGATGATTATGAATTATTTTATTTCTATATTAATAGATTAATGAATAGAATATTAAATCCGGTAAGAAGATAAAATCTCAAATCATCAATTCGTCTGAAATTTTTGTTATTTTTTCTTTTTTATTCAGTCGCTACAAGATCAACAATTCCATGAGCTTGGGCTTCTGTTGCTGACATAAAAACATCTCTTTCCATATCTTCGGATACAACCCATAAGGGTTTACCTGTCCTTTGTACATAAACCCTTGTGACGGTTTCGCGCAGCTTCAAAAGTTCTTCCGCTTCCAAGATAAATTCTCCCGTCTGTGCCTCATAAAAAGAACTAGCAGGTTGATGGATCATTACCCTGATGATATAACATAATAAATGTTTATTCTATCTCGCATGATGATAAGGTGAAGAGATAAAGAATAATAAAATATATAATTGAACAACCGTACAGGCATCTTTTACGCATTGCATACGGCTCTATAATGGAATTCGTTTTTACCTTACTTAAATATCAAATAAATTAAATATAGGGTCTATCAGACTCGGGTTGGTAAATGATCCAATAACCACCCTTCTTTTTGTTTTTGGAGTAGTTCAAAAATACTATGATGGCTCCGTTGCTTTATATATTTATTTCGTCTGTTATTTAGCAATCCCAAAGTTTCTTTTTTTTTTTTTTTCAAATAAAAAAGATTTTTTTTTATTTTCATATTCTTTCATAACCTAAATATTGTGTAAGAGCCTCCCGGCGTGAAAACAAAAAAGTTTGTGACGCTGAAATAGGCCTCCCGATAGATTAGATAAAATCGGAAATACCTTTTATCTCATACTACTCTTTCGATACATAATTTAAGGGTTAAAAAAATTTATCATATCGAATTCGAAGTGCCATGCTATTATTACTTAATATTCATATTTCATATAGCGCGAAGGCATAGTCTTCTTTTTTCTCTCAAATCAAATAAAAAACTCATTGGCGCCAAGCGTGAGGGAATGCTAGACGTTTGGTAATTTCTCCTCCGACCAGAATAAAAGATCCCATTGAAGCGGCTAATCCCATGCATATTGTCTGTATATCTGGTCGCACAAATTGCATAGTATCATAAATAGCTACTCCGGGTATTACCCATCCGCCAGGAGAATTTATAAACAAATATAGATCTTTGGTATCATCCTCTATACTGAGATATACCATAAGACCAATAAGTTGATTCGAGATCTCGCTATCAACCCCTTGGCCTAAAAAAAGTAATCTTTCTCGATAAAGTCGGTTGATTGGGATAAAGTTGTATCCCTTAGAAACCGTACATGCACCTTTTGATGCATACGGTTCAACAAAAATAACGAAAAAAAAAAGAATCAATGTGTAGATGTAGATTCTAGCGCTTTCTTTTATTTTATTTTTTTTTTTTTTTTCATACCAGGTATAAAAAGGGGCTTTTCTTTCATTTTTCAAAAAAGATGGGTTTTGGCCTGTTTTGTTTATCTATAAAAAAAAATTACTAAATTTATCTAACTAACTTTTCATTGATGTATTGTTTCATCGAGATACAATCTCAATCGCGATGTAATTTTCTTGTTCCTGAATGGGCTTCTTCAATTTTTTTAGGTTTATGCTCTACTCCGAGTAAAGATCCGCCCGATTTGGATTTGCACATATATGACAAATGCCCCAATACCACGTCCTTTTGCTACGACTTCCTTTTTACAATTTATTTCATGTCTTACAACAGATATTCAATGCATTCATCATATTACTCGATTGATTAACTGTTTGAGATCACTTCTATTATAAATATATAAAGAAATAGAATATGATAGAAATAGTAATCATAAATAGATTTTTTACCGGTTTTTTTCTAAACGGAGCCTGGATACTTCATTTTATTGGCCTAACCAAGATAACCATAAATTATTCTAATTGATAATATTAATCTGTATACCCTCCCGAAAAAATGGATCTAATTGAACTTCACGCTCCAAATTTTTGATAATTCAATCAATCTTTCTTGGGCGAAGGGGAGGATATCTCGATCGGGGAAGAGAATGGGGAAATACCATATGACCCAATATATCTGACAAGTCGCACTATACGTCAATCCACAATGCATCTTCCTCTCCAGGACTTCGAAAAGGTACTCTTGGAACACCAATAGGCATTAAATAAAAGAAAAATTAAGTACTATATCTCACTTTGATGTGAAAGCGTAACAATGGATTTAGTGTCCTACTAATATTGGCCTTTATCATATTTTATCCATAGATTGACTAAGTTTATAAAAAAAGATAAAGAAGACAAAATGAATAAAGGAAAATTATTACAAATAAGTCCTTTGAATGATGAACAAATATATATATGCATTCACTCATAGAAAATGGTATCAACTCCCCTACCATTGCGTATTGGTACTTATCGGGTGTAGAATAGATCTGCTTCTTTTTGTTCCTACGAACAAAATAGTTTCATTATTACTAAAAGTAATTGAAAAGAATCAAACAAATCAAACAAATATTAATTCTTTCCCCAAGATAATCCACTAAAAAGAGGGTCCACAGCATAGTTTTTTCCAATGCAATAAAGTTACATTGTGTCTATTTTTCATTGATAAAGGGGTATTTCCATGGGTTTGCCTTGGTATCGTGTTCATACCGTCGTATTGAATGATCCCGGTCGTTTGATTTCTGTCCATATAATGCATACAGCTCTGGTTGCTGGTTGGGCCGGTTCGATGGCTCTATACGAATTAGCAGTTTTTGATCCTTCTGATCCTGTTCTTGATCCAATGTGGAGACAGGGTATGTTCGTTATACCCTTCATGACTCGTTTAGGAATAACCAATTCATGGGGCGGTTGGAGTATCACAGGGGGTACTGTAACGAATCCGGGTATTTGGAGTTACGAAGGTGTGGCCGGGGCACATATTGTGTTTTCGGGCTTGTGCTTTTTGGCAGCTATCTGGCATTGGGTGTATTGGGATCTAGAAATATTTACTGATGAACGTACAGGAAAACCCTCTTTGGATTTGCCTAAGATCTTTGGAATTCATTTATTTCTATCAGGGGTGGCTTGCTTTGGTTTTGGTGCATTTCATGTAACAGGATTGTATGGTCCTGGAATATGGGTGTCCGATCCTTATGGACTAACTGGAAGGGTACAATCCGTAAATCCAGCGTGGGGTGTGGAGGGTTTTGATCCTTTTGTTCCGGGAGGAATAGCCTCTCATCATATTGCAGCAGGGACCTTGGGCATATTGGCGGGTCTATTCCATCTTAGTGTACGTCCACCTCAACGCCTATACAAAGGATTACGTATGGGAAATATTGAAACCGTCCTTTCCAGTAGTATTGCTGCTGTCTTTTTTGCCGCTTTTGTAGTTGCTGGAACTATGTGGTATGGTTCAGCAACTACCCCGATTGAATTATTTGGTCCCACTCGTTATCAATGGGATCAAGGATACTTCCAACAAGAAATATATCGAAGAATTGGTGCTGGGTTGGCTGAAAATCAAAGTTTATCTGAAGCTTGGTCTAAAATTCCCGAAAAACTAGCTTTTTATGATTACATCGGCAATAATCCGGCAAAGGGGGGGTTATTCAGAGCGGGCTCAATGGACAACGGGGATGGAATAGCTGTTGGGTGGTTAGGACATCCTATCTTTAGAGATAAAGAGGGGCGCGAACTTTTTGTACGTCGTATGCCTACTTTTTTTGAAACATTTCCGGTTGTTTTGGTAGACGGAGACGGAATTGTTAGAGCCGATGTTCCTTTTAGAAGGGCGGAATCAAAATATAGTGTCGAACAAGTAGGTGTAACTGTCGAGTTCTATGGCGGCGAACTCAACGGAGTCAGTTATAGCGATCCCGCTACTGTGAAAAAATATGCTAGACGTGCTCAATTGGGTGAGATTTTTGAATTAGATCGTGCTACTTTGAAATCCGATGGTGTTTTTCGTAGCAGTCCACGGGGTTGGTTTACTTTTGGACATGCTTCGTTTGCTTTGCTCTTCTTCTTCGGACACATTTGGCATGGTGCTAGAACCTTGTTTCGAGATGTTTTTGCTGGTATTGATCCAGATTTAGATGCTCAAGTGGAATTTGGAGCATTCCAAAAACTTGGAGATCCAACTACAAGAAGACAAGTAGTCTGATACAATATGCTTTGTTACTTGTTACTTTTCATTTTTATTTTCTTTTTGTGATTTTTAGATGGGGTACCAGATAAATCTTGATTTGAATCACTGCCTTTTCTTTGACTCTTGTTCTTTATTTATCCGGGAGACGATCCCAAATAAACAGGTATGGAAGCTATAATTGTAAACCACGATCGAATCTATGGAAGCATTGGTTTATACATTCCTTTTAGTCTCAACTCTAGGAATAATTTTTTTCGCTATCTTTTTTCGAGATCCGCCTAAAGTTCCAACTAAAAAGGTGAAATGATTTGTCATTATCTCAATTGAAGTACGGATCCTCCCAATATTGGGAGGATCCGTACTTCAACTAGTCCCCGTGTTCCTCGAATGGATCTCTTAGTTGTTGAGAGGGTTGCCCAAAAGCAGTATATAAGGCGTACCCAGTAAAACTTACAAGTAAACCAGATAAAAAGATGGCAACTAGGGTTGCTGTTTCCATGATTATATAGTTTTAAGACATTATAAAGTTTTAAGACCACAATGGATCTATGATAAGATCATTTATTTACAACGGAATGGTATACAAAGTCAACAGATCTTACTGAATATAAAATATTATGGCTACACAAACCGTTGAAGGTAGTTCTAGATCTGGCCGCCCAAAACGAACTAATGCGGGGAGTTTATTGAAACCATTGAATTCAGAATATGGTAAAGTAGCTCCTGGGTGGGGAACTACTCCTTTGATGGGTCTCGCAATGGCTCTATTCGCGATATTCCTATCTATTATTTTGGAGATTTATAATTCTTCCATTTTACTGGATGGAATTTCAATGAATTAGATTCACAAGAACCATTAACTGGCTTTTTCAATACAAAGTGAAGCGTTTAGGTTTCTGATTTTTATCCCATTCTATTTTGGTAGTTTGACCGTGGAATTTCTTTGTTTCTGTATTTCCGGAATATGAGTGTGTGACTTGGTATAAATGATCCTATGGATAGTACAGAGAATGGGTCTGTCATCTTGATAGAGATGGTTTTACTTCGTCGGATATTCATTCTAGTATCTGGAGCACGGAATATATGAAATAGATTACTATTAGAACTATGATTCATACTTAATAGTCAGACCTCGTGTCCGGACTTCAAAAAATTTTTTCAAAGAGTTAGAAGTTATAAATAGAAATATTTTTATTCTTTCAAACTTTCGTTTATGCTTATTTTGATCAAAGGACAAAACAAAGGTTTCTTTGGTTTGGATTTTTAGTCATTATATCTATTCATTGAATAAGTGATGATCCAATGGTTCTTACTCAGGGAATTTTGGGACTTAGACTTAGTTTGAAAGGGTTTTATTGAATCATCGTGGTTTTAGTATGAATCTGAGGTTTTAATCAATTCATAGGGTCTTAACAAGAGAATTCCTATCAATAATAAAGAAAACAGCAGTAAAGCCGCATTACACATAAATAACACCAAAGAAAATAGGTAAATAGAAGATTCAAGAGGCCTATAACGATCAATATATAGACGAATGAGCCGACTTGATTTTTTGGCATTATAACCACAAAGAAGAGCTTTCGGATTTTTATTCTTTAGTATCTTCAAAAAAAAATGGAATCATAAATCATAGAATTAATAAATTTCAAACTTTATATTACACACATCCGTTAGAACTAGTATTTGGGTGTTTCTGTTTGAGCCGTACGAGATGAAATTTTCATATACGGTTCTCCGGGGGGGTCCCCTTGATTTACCTATCTCAATAAAATCTATGATTGGTTCGAAGAACGTCTTGAGATTCAGGCAATTGCCGATGATATAACTAGTAAATATGTTCCTCCTCACGTCAACATATTTTATTGTCTAGGGGGAATTACGCTTACTTGTTTTTTGGTACAAGTAGCTACCGGGTTTGCTATGACTTTTTATTATCGTCCGACCGTTACGGAGGCCTTTGCTTCTGTTCAATATATAATGACTGAAGCTAATTTTGGTTGGTTAATCCGATCAGTTCATCGATGGTCGGCAAGTATGATGGTCCTAATGATGATCCTGCACGTATTTCGCGTGTATCTCACCGGCGGCTTTAAAAAACCTCGTGAATTGACTTGGGTTACAGGTGTGGTTTTGGGTGTATTGACCGCATCTTTTGGTGTAACTGGTTATTCCTTACCTCGGGACCAAATTGGTTATTGGGCAGTAAAAATTGTAACAGGCGTACCAGACGCTATTCCTGTAATAGGCTCGCCTCTGGTAGAGTTATTACGCGGAAGTGCTAGTGTAGGACAATCCACTTTGACTCGTTTTTATAGTTTACACACTTTTGTATTACCTCTTCTTACCGCCGTATTTATGTTAATGCACTTCCCAATGATACGTAAGCAAGGTATTTCTGGTCCTTTATAAAGAATATATACCATCGTGTAATCAATCATCTATCACTTGGGGTAGGAACACTAGTATTTCATTGCTACAAATATGGATTATTGAAAAAAAAAATAAGACATGTATTGGGATATTTCTCTTCAACTCTACAAAAATGTCTTATTTTTTTGACACTCATAGTTGAAGT